ATGTGCTAAAGATTCAAAACTCATTTTTATCTTTTTTTGTTAGAAAAAAAAAAAAGAAATAATCCATTAAAATTTATGCGAAATGCTTTTCTATTTCTAGAATGTCCAATATATGTTTTATATCTTCTATGCGAAAATGTTTCATTTTCATAAGGTCTTCTTCACTGTTATTCAAAAGGTCTAATAATGTATGTATATTGGACCTTTTAAGGCAATTATAGACCCTGGGGTGCAATTCTAATTGGTCAATAAAAATATATTTCAATGCTATTTCGTTTTGATTTTTACTTGGTTTAGCCAATCTATCATGAAAAGTAAAAGGGGGTAAAGTAACTTTGTGTTGGTTTTTTTCTAAATGGAAATTTTCTTCTTCTGCATGTAAAAAGGGAATAAATAAATCAATCAAATTCCGGGAAGCCTCATGAAGTGCTTCTTTAGGAGTTAAACTTCCGTTTGTCCATATTTCGAGAAAAAGTATCTCTTGTTTTTCATTCCCATTCGCATAAGAATGAATACTATGATTGGCATTTCGAACAGGCATGAATACAGCATCTATAGGATAACTTCCGTCTTGAAAGTTGTTTGGCGTTTTTATACGATACCCGCGATGCCTTTCGAGTTGTAATTCAATACACAAATTAATTGGTTCTGTTAGGTTCGCTATAGGCTGTGTATTATCAACGATTTCCACCGAAGGTGGTAAGATGATGTCTTGAGCAGTTACATATCGGGGACCCTTGACACAAATAGACGCATCACGAGTTCCATAAAGATTACTTCTCAATACAATTTCTTTCAAATTCATTAAAATTTCATGTACCGATTCTTGAATACCCACTATGGTAGAATATTCATGTGGTATTTTATCAAATTTTGCGCGTGTGATACATGTTCCTTCTATTTCTCCAAGCAAAGCTCTTCGCATCGCAATGCCTATTGTATCGGCTTGGCCTTTCATAAGTGGAGCCAGAATAAAGCGTCCATAATAAAGACGCTTACTGTCTACTCGTGATTCAACACACTTCCACTGCAGTGTCTGAGTAGATACTGTTACCTTCTCGTGAACCATAGTAATATTATTTGATCAGATCATTGAATTATTTATTTCTCTTGAAATATCTTCAATGTTTATTTTTATACACGTCTTTTTTTAGGAGGTCTACAGCCATTATGTGGCATAGGGGTTACATCTCGTATGAAACTTAATAGTATACCACTTCTACGAATAGCTCTTAATGCCGCATCTCTTCCGAGACCGGGGCCTTTTATCATGACTTCTGCCCGTTGCATACCTTGATCCACTACTGTCCGAATAGCATTTCCCGCTGCGGTTTGAGCGGCAAATGGCGTCCCTCGTCTTGTACCCTTGAATCCACAAGTACCGGCGGAGGACCACGAAATTACCCGACCCCGTACATCTGTAATAGTCACAATAGTATTGTTGAAACTTGCTTGAACATGAATAACTCCCTTTGGTATTCTACGCGCATTTTTCCGTGAACCAATACGTCTATTCTTACGTGAACCAGTTCTTGGTATAGGTTTTGCCATATTTTATCATCTCATAAATATAAGTCAGAGATATATGGATATATCCATTTCATGTCAAAACAGATCCTTTATTTTTATTTCTGTATTTGTACAACGGTTCCTTTAGATTTATAGAGTCCTTTTTTGTTTAGAAAGATTATCCTTGTCTTTGTTTATGTCTCGGGTTGGAACAAATTACTATAATTCGTCCCCGCCTACGGATCAGTCGACATTTTTCACAAATTTTACGCACAGAGGCTCTTATTTTCATATTTATCATTCCTTAACTTAATTCTAACTTTCTTTATTGGAAGAAAATAAGTTTCTTGAAATTTTTAACTTCGAATTGTATACCCCAAAAATGAATGTTGAAATTGAAAAAACCATCTAATCATTGGAATCTTTTTTCGGAGTCTATAAACTATACGTCCGCTGGTTGAATCATAACGAATTGCTTCCCTTTTGCTTCGATTTCCTCGTCGTATACGTATAAAAAAACTACGTATAATCGTTCCTGAAACATAATCTAGAATCAGATTTTCATTATCTAAACGAATTCAGACTATACCATTGGGCAGTCATGCAGTAATTCAACCTTCATGAATCCTTTTTTTCTTTCATTCTGGGTCAAACTCCTTGAGGTATCAACTAATACGGGAGGGGTGATATTAGAAAACCGCCCTCTCTCTTTTTTTTCACAAATATGAAAGTTCCACATATAATTCGCATATTAGAAAGATTACCATATATAACACAAAAGTTCTCCACCGATTCCTTCTAATCGAGCCTCTTTGTCTGTCATTATACCCCGAGAAGTAGAAAGAATTACAATCCCCATTCCGCCTAAAATTCTAGGAATTCGTTGATAGTTAGAATATATTCGTAGCCCGGGTCGACTGATCCGTTTTAAATTTAAAACAGCTTTATATGGTCCTTTCCTATTCCTTCTATGTCGTAGGGTTAAAACCAAAAAATCTTTGTTGTTTTCCTGATGTTTCCGCATGTTTTCAATAAAACCTTCGCGTAAAAGGATTTTAACAATGTTTTCAGTAATGTTAGTAGATGGTATTCGAACTGTTCTTTTTTTATTCATGTCAGCATTTCGTATAGAGGTTATTATGTCAGCAATAGTGTCTTTATTCATGATAAACTCAGATTATTGTTGTACTCGAATTTTGATATAATCAACATGCTCTTTTTCTGTTTTTCTTTATTTTGTAATTATGAATTCTTAAAGGCATATACGTGAGACACAACCAATCTACTACTAATAATAAATCTCAATTTACTAAATAATCTTAATCAATTTCAGTTAAATAATCAGTAAATACTCAGTTAAATACTATAAACTATATTAATTATATTAATTATGTTATGGTCTCTTCTTATAATACTTCGGGTGCTAATGAAACTATTTTAGTGAAATTTAACTGTCTTAATTCCCGGGCGATCGCGCCAAAAATTCGAGTTCCTTTTGGATTTCCTTCTTGATCAATAACAACCGCAGCATTGTCATCATATTGTATGATCATACCGTTCTCACGTTTGAGTTCTTTACAAGTACGTACAATTACAGCTCTGATCACTTCTGATCGTTCTAGAGGTGTATTTGGTACTGCTTCCTTGATTACAGCAACAATAACGTCACCAATATGAGCATATCGTCGATTACTAGCTCCTATGATTCGAATACACATTAATTCTCGGGCTCCGCTGTTATCCGCTACATTCAAATGGCTTTGGGGTTGAATCATTTTTTTATCTGTTTTTTCAATTAACACAAAGGGCGAAGTAAAAAAAAAAGGAAATGTTGTTTGTTCAAAACAAAAAAGGAAACCTGCAATTGTTTTTTTTTTTTCATCCAAAAAACAAACCTTTTTTTTGGTTCTACGTTCCTATACCGAAATAATGAATTGAGTTCGTATAGGCATTTTTGATGCCGCTATTGAAATAGCCCTTCTGGCTATATTTTCTGCTACTCCGCTCATTTCATAAAGTATTCTACCGGGTTTAACGACAGCTACCCAATATTCGGGAGATCCTTTCCCCGAACCCATACGGGTTTCTGTAGGTCTTATTGTAACTGGTTTGTCTGGAAATATACGTACCCATATTTTCCCACCGCGGCGGACATTTCGTGTCATTGCTCGTCGACCGGCTTCAATTTGTCGAGATGTGATCCAAGCGGGTTCAAGCGCTTGAAGAGCATATCTACCGAAGCAAATACGATTGCCTCGATAAGATATTCCTTTCATTCTTCCTCTATGATGTTTACGGAATCTGGTTCTTTTGGGGTTATAGTTGATGGTTGTTTATTAATTCCATCTCTACTACAGAACTGGACATGAGAGTTTCTTCTCATCCAGCTCCTCGCGACTGAAACGATTAAAAAATAATATCTATGTATTTATATCTATGTATTTAATGACTAATATACTGAAAAAATATATTGACTCATGAGATTTTTTGAAATTTCATCTAATCTATTAGAAATTTGTATATCTTGTTTTGATATATAACTAAACATGGATTCGATTTATAGAGAATTTTTATTTAGAGATACATTTAGAAATAATAGTATAGATAAAGTCATTTTGTTATAAGGTTATAACGAATCTTTATTTTGTTTTGCTTTTTATTATCATATCGGATCGGCTAAAATTTAGAAATCCAATAAAATCAAAATTTTCGCGGGCGGATATTTACTCTTTCAATATTCAGTTGTAGGATTAGTCTATGACATGATCTTTCAGAATAAATGAATTGGTTTCTGGTTCGTTCCGCCATCCTACCCAATGAATCATTAAGATTCGTTTTCAATAGAATCTTATGTATTCACAGGTTCTATCGTTCCCATCGCTTCTCGATTAATGGTTAAGTCTGACTTCTACAACGGAGCCCCTAACGAAATTTGATTTGTTCTTGAGTCAATCCTCTCAGTATTTATTGGCTCGGGGCTCTTGATTCTTTTTCTATGAACAGATTTGTATAATTATAGACCAATCAGTATTAATGCTTTATTACATTCCTGGTTATGAGATGAATCATAGACCTTACATATTGGAATCATATATCATTGATATTTTTTTTTTCTCTCTTTCTCTCATCCTTCCATTTATCCGCATACTTTTTTTCTTTACAACTCAAACTCAGATTCGTTTTTTCTTTTTTGTTGTTTGTTTATGCAAAAAAGATTTCAGTTGCTACATTGATATGACCAATATATCATATCTCGACCGGTTTTTTATATCCAGATAATGCAAAACGATGGGTTGGTTATTAGTTCTATATTAGTTTTATATCTATATTAGTTCTATAATAGTTATTAGTTCATACTATGGGCTGGTACTTCTTTTTTTTTTGAATCCTAATCCTAAAAAAACCAACGAATCACACACTAAGCATAGCAATTATATCAAATGATTAATCGAATTTTTATTCAACCTTATAGAATTGTTCATTTTTGTTTT